TCCAAAAGAAAGTTCCATTTTGGAATGAAGTTTTAAAATAAATAAAGTTCGTAATTATTACTTTATTTAGATTTCGAATTTTGAATATTCTATATATACATATATTAGTTATATACGTATATTAGTTTATTCAACTCAAGAGTTGACCAATGAATCTGTTGATTCGAAATTGCGGGATGCGTAAATGTCCCAGATGATGAATTGATTTCTTATTTATGTTACTTTGTTTTTGTTACTATCATCTATAATACTTGATGAATCAAAAACTTTCAATTGAACTTATTCTTTCAATTGGTTGGTATTTTTGCCTATCCTCGTATCTTTCAAAAATTGAAACTTAGGGAAGTGCTTTCTAAACATATGTAGAAAAAGAACATATTTCATTTAGCCTTTTCATGCCTACTATAACTAGTTATTTCGGTTTTCTACTAGCAGCTTTGACTATAACCTCAGCTCTATTTATCGGCCTGAGCAAGATACGACTTATTTGAAATTAATTAAATGAACAATTCATACAAAAATCTTTCTGTGATAGTTCATATATTCTATAGTTCCTTACCGTATCAATTTCCAATTTTTGGTCATTGAGATTTATAGTCAATACGTATTACTATTTAAGCATAGATATTACCTCCCCTTTCCCTTCTCAAACAAATTGAAATGATTGAAGTTTCTCTATTTGGAATAGTCTTGGGTTTAATTCCTATTACTTTGGCTGGCTTATTTGTAACTGCATATTTACAATACAGACGTGGTGATCAGTTGGAACTTTGATTAATTAGCATCCCTTTTTTGATTGACCTCCTACTTCCTTTAATTCGCGGGAGGTCAAAATTAGATTGGTTTAATTTTTTAGGTGGTAATTTTCGACCTAGCGTGACTAACAAGAAGACAGAATCACGCTCTGTAGGATTTGAACCTACGACATCGGGTTTTGGAGACCCACGTTCTACCTAACTGAACTAAGAGCGCTTTATTATCACAAAGAATATTTTGTGACCTCAATACGTCTTGGATATATACTATCATAAAATTAAAGATTTTTTATGGATATCCAATTTTCTTTTAATCGATCTTCCCCGTTACTGTTCAGAAGATAAGTAATAGGTAGGGATGACAGGATTCGAACCCGTGACATTTTGTACCCAAAACAAACGCGCTACCAAGCTGCGCTACATCCCTTTCAATTGGTCTACAGTGTCATTGTAGAGAATCCCTGTTTTGTTTTCCATATCTTTATTTCTTCCATTGATATAGATAAATATCTTGTCATTTCTTCTTTTTGGTTTCATATAAATATAATTATATTAAATAAAAATAGTAAAGGACTTCTATTATATTTCTATTATATTAAAGTATGAAATAAATATGAGACCCTATAAAAAAATGACTCTTTTTCGAGAATTTCTGGCCTAAAGGGGCATATTTGTTTCTTTTAAGATTAAATAAAAAAGTACGATCTATTTTGTACATTTCAACTTGAATTAGGGATTCCGCGTACAAATAAAAGCGGCCAGTCATTAAGTACATATACACATCTGGTTATATATGTATTACCATTATGTATTAGAAATAATAAAGAAGGAGGAGAATTTAAAATGCGAGATCTAAAAACATATCTCTCCGTGGCACCGGTAGTAAGTACTCTATGGTTCGGATCTTTAGCAGGTTTATTGATAGAGATCAATCGTTTTTTTCCGGATGCGTTGATATTCCCCTTTTTTTAATTCTTGTTATTGATATGGTAGGGGGGGAAAAGGATTAGAGATAGAATCAAATATCTGTAACTAATCCCTTCCCTTCTTTTTTTCGAATATATGTTAGAAAAAAAAAAAAAAGGGGGGGGGGGGGGGGGATTTCCCCTCGTTGAAACTAGTAACTCGGGCCAGGCTCAAATTTAAATAAAGTTAATAAAAAATAGAGTGAAATGGAATGGTTGGGGCAACAATATCATACAAGATACTTAAATAAAAATGAAATGCTGTTCGGCAATTTAAAATTCTATATATCTAGTAATATAGCTAGAAATCATTATATTACTTAATTTATTAATATATTGTTATTATTACTATATTGATTTATATTGATTTATTGCAACGAAATCTTTCTTTCATAATTAGATTTCGAGTTACCTGTTTTTTTTGTTCCTTTCTTCTTCCTCATTTCGGATCGGAAAATTAAAGAATTGAATGAATCAAAAACCAAAGGAGGCTCATGGCCAAGGGTAAAGATGTCCGAGTAACGGTGATTTTGGAATGTACCAGTTGTGTTCGAAACCGTGTTAATAAGGAATCAACGGGCATTTCCAGATATATTACTCAAAAGAATCGACATAATACGCCTAGTCGATTGGAATTGAAAAAATTCTGTCCCTGTTGTTACAAACATACGATTCACGGGGAGATAAAGAAATAGATCGAACCGGTCGCTCGTGTGTCAGTCTTCCGTTCCAAGGAAGATTAAAAATGACATATTAGATATATCTAAATATATCTAATATATATTAATATAAATATAAATAAACCAAATCCTATTTCGATCAGATCAACTGTGATGGAGAATTAAGAAATAGGATTCGGGTCTTTTCTTTAGGATAAGGAATAAACAAACCATGGATAAATCCAAGCGAATCTTTCTGAAATCCAAGCGATCTTTTCGTAGGCGTTTGCCTCCGATCCAATCGGGGGATCGAATTGATTATAGAAACATGAGTTTAATTAGTCGATTTATTAGCGAACAAGGAAAAATATTATCTAGACGGGTGAATCGATTGACCTTAAAACAACAACGATTAATTACTATTGCTATAAAACAAGCTCGTATTTTATCTCCGTTACCTTTTCTTAATAATGAGAAACAATTTGAAAGAAGCGAGTCAACCACTAGAACTCCGGGTCTTAGAACCAGAAAAAAATAGGGGAAGAATAAGAAATACTTTTTATTGAACGTGTTTCTTCATTTTCATTTTGAAGACGGTTTCATATTTTATCATACTAATTTCTACTCTACCTTCCCAGAGTTCATTTTCCAGGGAACTCCGTTTAAACCATTCCAACGGATTCCTTTCAATCTCTTTATTTTATGATCTCATTGGAAATCATATAAAGACAACTCTTATTTAATATAGCTATTTGGGCAAGTATTTTACGATTAAGAAGCAACTGTTTCTTGTACAGATTGTTTATTAAATTACTATAACTAAAGTATACTTTATTGTCTCGAATTACTGCATTTATACGAGTGATCCACAAACGACGAAAATCTCTCTTTTGTCTACCCCTATCCCTATGAGCCGAAACCAAAGCTCTTATTTTCTGTTGAGTAATAGTCCGAGTAAGTCTTGAATGAGCCCCGCGAAAACTTGATGCAAATAAACGGATTTTTGTTCTACGTCTTCGAGCTATATACCCTCGTTTAATTCTGGTCATTGAATAAATGAAACTTTGATGAATAACTAATTGATTTCCTTTCTTTCAGTTATTCCCTTCCCGTGTCCTAGTCTATTAATAACAAAACGGATTTTTCCAATGTATAAAATAAAAATTCCAATGGCTTTTGCTACTCTAACCTTCCCGACCACGATTTTTTTTTAGGCATTTCGCCTAGAAATAAAATAGAAATAAAAATTGTATTGATACTAGGTATCAAAAACACATAGTAAATAAAAAGTAATAAATAAAAATAGATTCTAGTGGGTTCCATCGTTTCTATGGTTACTTCTTAAACGGCGAGGTCCTCTCTATACACCGGAGCCCTTCCTTCATTTAATCAATGTTATTGTTAACTTGTACAGTTCACATCCTTTGGCTCTACCAAAAATTATCTAGTACTAGGTCTTTCACAACGAGATCTATTTATACAGTAACGGTATTTAATTATGAAGATTTGCTGAGTAGCTGACCCTGTTAGTCCGTTCTTGCAAGAATAAGGCCTAAAATTTTGACTTTTTAAAATAAGATTTCCCCTGCTTAATGAATACCATTTGCTATCAATGGGGAATCCTTTCTCATCTTAAATTTTAAATTGAGGTGATTGGATTTGCACCAACGGGAACCATACATTTGATACCCCAATCGAAGGATAGATCTTTTTTTTTTTTTTTTATTTATTGAATATTCGATGGAGTTCGTCCATTCTATCCTACTCACTGGTACGGATTGGTGATACTGGATCAATTGTTTTCTTTCTTTTATCCTAGTCCACGGTCTGAACGAGTCGCACATACACCCTAGTACATGTTCCTCGTCGCTGAGGACATCCTCCAAGAGCGGGGGATTTCGTGACATTTCTGATTGGCTGTCTTGTGTTTCTAATAAGTTGTTTAATAGTTGGCATGTTGAATCATATATATATAATGGGCTGGTTTAGATCGATCTTAACCAGATGCTTAGGAATTCTTTTTTTTCTATAGTATAAATTTCTATATTAAGAAATTTATAAATAGAATAGTAAATTCGGTAAGAAGATAAAATATCAAATCACGAATTCATGTGAAATCCTTGTTCTTTTTTATTCAGTCGCTACAAGATCAACAATTCCATGAGCTTGGGCTTCTGTTGCTGACATAAAAACATCTCTTTCCATGTCTTCGGATACAACCCATAAGGGTTTGCCTGTCCTTTGTGCATAAACCCTTGTGATGGTTTCGCGCAGCTTCAGCAGCTCTTCCGCTTCCAGGACAAATTCTCCCGTCTGTGCCTCATAAAAAGAACTAGCGGGTTGATGGATCATTACCCTGATGATATAATATATGATATAACATAAAAAATGTTTCATCTATACTCGCATGATGAAAGTGAAAGGTGAGTAGATAAAGACTAATCAAAAAAGATATAATTGAACAACCGTACAGGCATCTTTTGCGCATTGCATACGGCTCTATAATGGAATTTACTTTTTTTTACCTTACCTTACTTACATTGAAGAAATAGAAAATAAATGATAGAGTCTATCAGACTCAGGTTGGTAAATGATCCAATAACCGCCCTTCCTTTTGTAGTAGTTCAAAAATACTATAAAAATACTATGATGGTTCCGTTGCTTTATATATTTATTTCGTCTGTTATTTAGCAATCCCAAAGTTTCTTTTTTTTTTTCAAATAAAAAAACAAGATTTATTTTTATATTCTTTCATAACCTAAATATTGTTAGCCCCCTGGTGTGAAAACAAAAAAGTTTGTGACGCTGAAATAGGCCTCCCGACGGATTGACTAAACTCGAAAATGCCTTTTTATCTCATACTACTCTTTCGATACGTAATCTAACGGTTTAAATAAAAAACATTTCTCATATCGAATTCGAAGTGCCATGCTATTATTACTTAAATATTCATATAGAGCGAAGGCATAGTTTTCTTTTTTCTCTCAAATCAAATAAAAAACTCATTGGCGCCGAGCGTGAGGGAATGCTAGACGTTTGGTAATTTCCCCTCCGACAAGAATAAAAGATCCCATCGAAGCGGCTAATCCCATGCATATTGTCTGTATATCTGGTCGCACAAATTGCATAGTATCATAAATAGCTACTCCGGGTATTACCCACCCGCCAGGAGAGTTTATAAACAAATACAGATCTTTGGTATCATCCTCTATGCTGAGATATACCATAAGACCAATAAGTTGATTCGAGATCTCGCTATCAACCCCTTGGCCTAAAAAAAGTAATCTTTCTCGATAAAGTCGGTTGATTGGGATAAAATGGTATCCCTTAGAAACCGTACATGCACCTTTTGATGCATACGGTTCAACAAAAATCATGAAAAAAAGGAATCAATGTGTAGATTCTAGCTTTGTTTTTTCATAACAGGTTTTATAACTTAATAAAAATAAAATAAATAAAATGGACTTTTCTTTCATTTTTCAAGAAAGATGAGTTTTGGCCTGTTTTGTTTATCTAAAAAAATTGCTAAGCTTATCTGACTAACTTCTCATTGATGTATTGTTTCATCGAGATACAATTTAAATCGCGATGTAATTTTCTTGTTCCTGACTGGGCTTCTTCAATTTTTTTAGGTTTATGCTCTACTCCGCGTAAAGATCCGCCCGATTTGGATTTGTACATATAGGACAAATGCCCCAATACCACGTCCTTTTGCTACGACTTCCCTATTTTTTTTTCGATTCATTTCATGTCTTCCAACAAATATTCAACGCATTCATCATATTACTCGATTGATTAACATAACTTTTATTTCTAAATATCTAAATAAATCGAAATAACTAAAATATGATATAAATATGATATTAAGCCGTAATCATAAATATATTTAATATATTTATTACCAATTGGTTTTTTTCTAAACGGAGCCTGGATACTTCATTTAATTGGTCTAACCAAGCCAACCATAAATTATTCTAATTGATAATATTAATCCGTATACCCTCCCTAAAAAATGGATCTAATTGCACTTCACGCTCCAAATTTTTGATAATTGAATCAATCTTTCTCGGGCGAAAGAGGGAATATCTCGATCGGGGAAGAGAACGGGGAAATACCGTATGCCCAATATATCTGACAAGTCGCACTATACGTCAATCCACAATGCATCTTCCTCTCCAGGACTTCGAAAGGGTACTCTTGGAACACCAATAGGCATTAAATAAAAGAAAAATTAAGTACTATATCTCACTTTGATGTGAAAGCGTAACAGTGGGTTTGTTTAGTGGCCTAATGCTATTGATTTTATTATCCTATTTTATCCATAGATTGACTAAGTTCATAAAATAAAAAAAAGAAGACAAAATGAATTAAGGAAAATTCTTCCAAATGAGTCCTTTGAATGATGAACAAATATATATACATTCACGCATATAAAATGGTATCAACCCCTTACCATTGCGTATTGTTACTTATCGGGTATAGAATAGATCTGCTTCTTTTTGTTCCTACGAACAAAAAAGTTTCATTATTACTAAAAGTAATTATTACGCAAAGCATCAAACAAATATTAATCCTTTCCCCGAGAGAATCCCCTAAAAAAGGGGGTCCATAGCATAGCTTTTTCCAATGCAATAAAGTTACATTGTGTCTATTTTTCGTTGATAAAGGGGTATTTCCATGGGTTTGCCTTGGTATCGTGTTCATACCGTCGTATTGAATGATCCGGGTCGTTTGATTGCTGTCCATATAATGCATACAGCTCTGGTTGCTGGTTGGGCCGGTTCGATGGCTCTATACGAATTAGCCGTTTTTGATCCCTCTGATCCTGTTCTTGATCCAATGTGGAGACAGGGTATGTTCGTTATACCCTTCATGACTCGTTTAGGAATAACGAATTCGTGGGGCGGTTGGAGTATCACAGGGGGGACTGTAACGAATCCGGGTATTTGGAGTTACGAAGGTGTGGCCGGGGCACATATTGTGTTTTCTGGCTTGTGTTTTTTGGCAGCTATATGGCATTGGGTGTATTGGGATCTAGAAATATTTACTGATGAACGTACAGGAAAACCCTCTTTGGATTTGCCTAAAATCTTTGGAATTCATTTATTTCTCTCAGGGGTGGCTTGCTTTGGTTTTGGTGCATTTCATGTAACAGGATTGTATGGTCCTGGAATATGGGTGTCCGATCCTTATGGACTAACCGGAAGGGTACAGGCCGTAAATCCAGCGTGGGGTGTGGAAGGTTTTGATCCTTTTGTTCCGGGAGGAATAGCTTCTCATCATATTGCAGCAGGGACCTTAGGCATATTGGCAGGTCTATTTCATCTTAGTGTTCGTCCACCCCAACGCCTATACAAAGGATTACGTATGGGAAATATTGAAACCGTCCTTTCCAGTAGTATTGCTGCTGTCTTTTTTGCAGCTTTTGTAGTTGCTGGAACTATGTGGTATGGTTCAGCAACTACCCCGATTGAATTGTTTGGTCCGACGCGCTATCAATGGGATCAAGGATACTTCCAACAAGAAATATATCGAAGAATTGGTGCTGGCTTAGCTGAAAATCAAAGTTTATCTGAAGCTTGGTCTAAAATTCCTGAAAAACTAGCTTTTTATGATTACATCGGCAATAATCCGGCAAAAGGGGGATTATTCAGAGCGGGTTCAATGGACAACGGGGATGGAATAGCTGTTGGGTGGTTAGGACATCCTATCTTTAGAGATAAAGAGGGGCATGAACTTTTTGTACGTCGTATGCCGACGTTTTTTGAAACATTTCCAGTTGTTTTGGTCGATGGGGACGGAATTGTTAGAGCTGATGTTCCTTTTAGACGGGCAGAATCAAAATATAGTGTCGAACAAGTAGGTGTAACTGTTGAGTTCTATGGCGGCGAACTGAATGGAGTCAGTTATAGTGACCCTGCTACTGTGAAAAAATATGCTAGACGTGCTCAATTGGGTGAAATTTTTGAATTAGACCGTGCTACTTTGAAATCCGATGGTGTTTTTCGTAGCAGTCCAAGGGGTTGGTTTACCTTTGGGCATGCTTCGTTTGCTTTGCTCTTCTTCTTCGGACACATTTGGCATGGTGCTAGAACCCTGTTTAGAGATGTTTTTGCTGGTATTGATCCAGATTTAGATGCTCAAGTGGAATTTGGGGCATTCCAAAAACTTGGAGATCCAACTACAAGAAGACAGGGAGTTTGATACATATTGCTTTGTTACCTTTCGTTTTTATTTTATTTGACTGACTATAGGGTTGGGGTACCGGATAAATCTTGATTTGACATTTGGCCTTTTCTTTGACTTTTGTTCTTTCTTTATCCGGGAGACGGTCCAAAATAAACAGCTATGGAAGCTATAATTGTAAACCACGATCGAATCTATGGAAGCATTGGTTTATACATTCCTTTTAGTCTCAACTCTAGGAATAATTTTTTTCGCTATCTTTTTTCGCGAACCGCCTAAAGTTCCAACTAAAAAGTAAAATGGAAAGTAAAATGGTGAAATGATTTTTCATTATCTCAATTGAAAGTAATGATCCTCCCAATATTGGGAGGATCGTTACTTCGACTAGTCCCCGTGTTCCTCGAATGGATCTCTTAGTTGTTGAGAGGGTTGCCCAAACGCAGTATATAAGGCGTACCCGGTAAAACTTACAAGTAACCCAGATAAAAAGATGGCAACTAGGGTTGCTGTTTCCATTATTATATAGTTTTAAGACATTATGTAGTTTTAAGACCACAATGGATCTATGATAAGATCATTTATTTACAACGGAATGGTATACAAAGTCAACAGATCTTAATGAATATAAAATATTATGGCTACACAAACCGTTGAGGGTAGTTCTAGATCTGGCCGCCCAAAACGAACTAATGCTGGGAGTTTATTGAAACCATTGAATTCAGAATATGGTAAAGTAGCTCCTGGTTGGGGAACTACTCCTTTGATGGGTCTCGCAATGGCTCTATTTGCAGTATTTCTATCTATTATTTTGGAGATTTATAATTCTTCCATTTTACTAGATGGAATTTCAATGAATTAGAAGATTTACAAGAACCATTAACTAGCTTTTTCAATACAAAGTGAAGCATTTAGTTTTCTGATTTTTATCCCAGTCTATTTTGGTAGTTCGACCGTGGAATTTCTTTTTTTCTGTATTTCCGGAATATGAGTGTGTGACTTGTTATAATTGATCCTATGGCTAGTACAGAGAATAGATCTGTCATCTTGATAGAGATGGTTTTACTTCGTCGGATATTCATTTTAGTATCTGGAGCACGGAATATATGAAATAGATTACAAAAGTATTAGAACTATGATTCATACTTAATAGTCAGACCTCGTGGCCGGACTTCAAAAAATTTTTTAAAGAGTTAGAAGTTATAAATAGAAAGATTTTTTTTCTTTCAAACTTCCGTTTAGGCTTATTTTGATCAAAGGACAAAGATTTCTTTTGATTTTTCGTCATTAGATCTAGTCATTGAATAAGTGATGATCCAACGGTTCTTACTCAGGGAATTTTGGGACTTAGTTTGAGAAGGTTTTATTGAATCGTCGTGGTTCTAGTATGAATCTGAGGTTTTAATCGATTCATAGGGTCTTAACAAGAGAATTCCTA